TCAAACTGCATAGTTATAGTTTAGAGTTTGTTTGCTACGGGGCATGTCTTGTTTAAAGATTCATACAACGGAACCCCACTTACATTTATTTTGTATTTCGATTCCATTTAGATATGGTGTAGATATAGGATGCTCTTACACAAACTCTCTTACTTTGTCTCGGTTTCTCCCTAAAAAAGCAATTAAATACAAATACTAAAAATAGTATAATACTAATAAATAATACTAATAATATCGTAATCGCACGTAATCGTATTAGTATAACTATTAATATCGTACGTATAATATCGTACGTATTTAGTATAACTATGTTTTTATAGTTCATTTTATATATAATATAATTGAAATTATATTATTTCACTTTTTTTTTCAAATCAAAACGAAAAAATTTCAGTAGTCATATGGGTAAAACGGCTAGGGATTTCTAGCATATTCTACTCGAAGTATTCTTTTCATTAAAATCCAGGTGGAGAATCATTGCTTCTATTGATTCGATAGGAATACGTAAACATAATCTAATACATCGAACGATTATATTTTATCCCCTTTCCTTGTCCTAGATTTCATTTCTATTTTCCTTACTTTATTGATTTGATTCAATCCGTTGAGTTGCTAGGAACCTTTACATATAACAACTCATATCTTTCTATACCAAAACCAAAAAATTGGAAACTTAGAATCTGTACTATACCCCCGCCTCGGACCCTCTCAGAAAGAAAAAGAATCGAGTACTAAAGAAAGACCGCGATTGGGGATGAACAAAAATACTTGTTACGGCAATAAAACTTAGTAAGACCAACCGATGGGTTAGGTTTCGCTACAAAAAGGGAGTTTGTTTTGGAGCAAACTTACACTACACAATGAAAGATAGCGCAGAGTGATAGAATCTGTGGAATCATAAATGATCTACATAAGATACTTCTAATAGAAAGAATCACACATTCTCGAACAATTCGAGAGACCAAATCCACAAACCAACCCAACTCATAGAATATAGAAGAAGGAACGTCGATACATTAAGGACCAATTCATTATCTCTGCATTATATTTGAAACAACCAAGTTGGGTTGTTGTTCGGCCAAAAAGCAATTAGTCGAAGTCGGGGGACTTCCACAAATACAAGTCCAAGAAAAGAATAGGTACTAGATCCGTGTAACTTAGGATTCGATTTAGTTGGGTCGGGATGAAGTTTTTAGACAGGATCCTGTCATGATTTTCACTTCATAAATTGACTGAGATTGGGTATACTAAAACAAAAACAAAAGTATATCAGTAATTCTTTGATCATGGACAAGAAAAAAGTCATATGTAATTCATCCATTGGAATGAATTATTGTTTTTATTTTCCTGTCCCTATGTATTCACATGAGCATATGGTAATGCTTTCATTTCTATGAACAAAGGAACCGGTTAATCCATAAACAAGTATTAATGAGGAAATGAAAACTATACTAAACTAAAATGTCTATAAAAAAACGGAATGTGTTAGGGCTATACGGACTCGAACCGTAGACCTTCTCGGTAAAACAGATCAAACTGATTATTATCGAAATGATTCGAACTGTTTCAAAGACCCAACATGCATTTTGTTGCATTGGGCTCTTTCATCAACTGATTGATGTAAAGATCAGTTAGTCCACCATATTTTTTCTTTACAGGAAGATAATAAGATGGCTCCATGTGCTCTGTGATTCATCATTTGTATTCTGATCTAGGAGCAATACCAAAGTGTTTCAAAGAAGGGTTACCTTGACTTAGGTCTGCCTCCGGCCTAGATCAACCTAAGTTAAATGGAATCTCTATCGCTCCGCTGCAAGAGTCAAATATGAGACTTCATACACCTTAAAGTTCATAGGACGAAAAGAGGTTCTTTTGAGTCCCTTATACTCATTAAGCCTGGCATTGAATGGACTGGGTATTTACCTTATCAATTAGCAAATCAATGGCGGGTTCTATTTGATTTGGCACTTGAATTCGCACTCAAATTGAACCGAACCAAATATTTGTCAGGCTATTGTTCTCTTGTTCCCTCGAATCTATGGAGTAAGACATCGATTTCTCAATAAGATCATTGCATAATGGGCTCCCTTGAAAAGCATTGGCGCACGTGTAAACGAGGTGCTCTACCTAACTGAGCTATAGCCCTTGTCATAGATATCTTAACATATAGATAATTTCTTGTCAAGATAGGATCCCACATGATAGTTCTCTGATCCGTTTACTGTTAGCAGATGGGTATTGCTTAGAAATAATATTCCACCTATAATCCCCGAGGCGATGGGTCCTTTTTTTGTGATGATAAATAACCTACTTAACTCAGTGGTTAGAGTATTGCTTTCATACGGCGGGAGTCATTGGTTCAAATCCAATAGTAGGTAGAACTTATTAGATACCAGAGTCAATGGTATCTAATAAGTTTTTCTACCCATCTTCTTTTTTTCGTTGTATCATCTAGACTTGATTGTGTTCAATTGGCGGAATCAAAATGTGGTGTATAATA